ATAATAAGCATGATTAGGAAAAATAAATGTAATTTTATTACATTACGTTTTTTTTTATAGATATAAATATTGAATAATTCACAAATAAATGCAAGATTCCTATTCTATAGTTATTTTTGAATTATTCTCCAAGAACTTTCCGTTTTGTTTTTATTAAGAATCACTGTTGGGTCGAATTCGTTAGAACCCGCGATAACTTGTAAGAACCTTTTTTGGTATTTATTAGAAGATAAGTATAAGAGAACAATAATAATAATATAATTAAATATATATAAAAGTGAATAGGTACACTTATTTAGTTCTAAGTTTCTTGTACCTATTATTATATACTGATAATAGATATACTTATCATAAGATATCTTTATAACAGGTAAAAAATATTAAATCGAGGTATCCATTCTATGACAACTTTCAACTTACCCTCTTTTTTTGTGCCTTTAGTGGGTCTAGTATTTCCGGCAATTGCAATGGCTTCCCTATCTCTTCATGTTCAAAAAAACAAGATTATCTAGATTCGACGGGATTCCAATCTCGTTCATTTTTTTTTCAAGACTCGGACTTGGGTCATAATACAGATATCTAATTTAGTGGACATAGGATACAACATGTGGATTCTTCCGAACACAAACGAAAGAGCTATTATGCGTGTGGAAACATCATGGCATGATATATGGGGATAAATAGATTATATCTATACTATATTCAAAAGGGGTCCGCAGATGTATGAAAAGGAAAGTCAAAATATCTCTATCTATGTAGATATCTATAGTGGGATCATATGAAGGGGATACTTTTGTCTATCTAACCTATTCGATGAATTACTCCTAATGGTTCACATCATAATAAGAGTGCTAGTTGATAAGAGTTGCTTCGGGAACAAAAAAAGAAAGTCAAATTTTTGTTATTCTCTTAATTTCAATAAAATTAAACAACTGGATCTAGTATGAACTGGCGATCAGAACATATATGGATAGAACTTATAATGGGGTCTCGAAAAACAAGTAATTTCTGCTGGGCCTGTATCCTTTTTTTAGGTTCACTGGGATTCTTATTGGTTGGAATTTCTAGTTACCTTGGTAGGAATCTGATATCCTTATTTCCTTCTCAGCAAATCCTTTTTTTCCCACAAGGGATCGTGATGTCTTTCTATGGGATCGCAGGTCTGTTCATTAGCTCCTATTTGTGGTGCACAATTTCGTGGAATGTGGGTAGTGGTTATGATAGATTCGATAGAAAAAAAGGAATAGTGTGTATTTTTCGTTGGGGATTCCCTGGAAGAAATCGTCGAATCTTTCTTCGATTCCTTATGAGAGATATTCAGTCGATTAGAATAGAGGTTAAAGAAGGTATTTATTCCCGGCGTGTACTTTATATGGAAATCAGAGGCCAGGGTGCCATTCCTTTGACTCGTACTGATGAGAATTTGACTCCACGAGAAATTGAACAAAAGGCTGCGGAATTGGCCTTTTTTTTGCGCGTACCTATTGAAGTATTTTGAAATGAATTGAAGAATGAATGCTTTCGCAGCATTGAGTAAGGACCTCAGTAATTTTATTTGTTGTTATATAAAAACTTAACTTATTTTTTCAGGTCGCTCATTCGAGCAAAAGCAGACGCGTGTGGAACAACCAGAAAACAAAGCGCTTTTTCCACCAAAACTTTTTGATGGATTGTATATGGAAATCAACTCTATTTTTTCATACTAGGAACAAGTATACTAAGTATGGATTCATCATATATATCCGAAAAACTAAGACTATATACATACTTCATATTTTTGGGGTCCAATATTTTATTTTTGAATTTATATGTTAGATCTTGTAATTCAATTCTGTTTTTGTTTTGTCTCGAAATCCGAAAAATATGCATTTCTTGACTTGAAGTGGCTCGTTAGGGCATTCATCGAAAGGATGCAATTGCTTCGAATGAAGATATAATAAAATCAAAATATTGTTTTCAGATCTAAGGACTAGCCCATTAATTCAATTTAAATAAAAGGGGGTCTATGGATTCAATACCCTGTTTGTTATAGAACTGATATTTCATGGAAATATCAGATTGGATAGAATCGAGGAATGAGGTGGTTTCATTAACAATTCACAGATTAAAAATGCCAAAAAAGAAAGCATTCAACCCCCTTCTATATCTTACATCTATAGTTTTTTTGCCCTGGTGGATTTCTTTCTCATTTAATAAAAGTATGGAATCTTTGGTTACTAATTGGTGGAATGCTGGGCAATCCGAAGTTTTTTTGAATGATATTCAAGAAAAGAACGTTCTGGCAAAATTCATAGAATTAGAAGAACTCTTCATTTTGGACGAAATGATAAAGGAGTACCCCGATACACATATACAAAAGCTTCATATAGGAATACACAAAGAAACGATCCAGTTGGTCAAAATGTACAACGAGGATCATATCCGTACCATTTTACATTTTTCGACAAATATAATAAGCTTCGCTATTCTAAGTGGTTATTCTATTCTGGGTAATGAGGAA